AAGTAACTCCAGGAATAAATAGTAGTCCTAACAAAACAAGTTATAATGTAGACTCACAATCACCAAAAAGTATTTGGCAAATATTAAAAAGAAGAAACACTAGATTAGTCGTTAAATTACATTATTTTCTAAAATTTTTCATTGAAAAAATATACATAGATATTTTTCTAGGTATCATTAATATTCCCAGAATCAATACACAACTTTTTCTTGAATCAACAAAAAAAATTCTTGAGAGATACATTTACAATAATGAAAAAAATAAAGAAAGAGTTAATAAAACAAATCAAAATACAATTCGTTTTATTTCGACTATAAAAAAGTCACTTTATAATATTAGTAATGGTCAGAAGAATTCACATATTTTTTGTGACTTATCTTCCTTGTCACAAGCATATGTATTTTTCAAATTATCACAAACCCAAGTTATTAACTTGTATAAGTTAAGATCTGTTCTTCAATATGATGGAACGTCTTTTTTTCTTAAGACTGCAATAAAGGATTCTTTTGGAATAAAAGGAATATTTGATTCTGAATTAAGGTATAAGAAACTTCGAAGTTATGGAACGAATCAATGGAAAAACTGGTTAAGAGGTCATTATCAATACGGTTTATCTCAGATTAGATGGTCTAGATTAATACCACAAAAATGGCGAAATAGGGTCAATCAACGTCGTACGGCTCAAACTAAAGATTTAAATAAATGGGATTCGTATGAAAAAGACCAAATACTTCATTACAAAAATCAAAAAGATTTTGAAGTCTATTCATTACCAAACCAAAAAGATAATTTTCAAAAATACTATAGATATGATTTTTTATCATATAAATCTATTAATTATGAAACGAAAAAGGACTCATATATTTATGGATCACCATTACAAGTAAATAAGAACCAAGAGATTTCTTATAATTATACCACACATAAAAACAAATTATTTGATATGCTGGGGGATATTCCTATCAATAATTATATAGGAAAGGGTGATATTATGTATATGGAAAAAAATCCAGATAGAAAATATTTTGATTGGAAAATGCTCAATTTTTTTCTAAAACAAAAAGTCGATATTGAGGCCTGGATCAAGACCGATGCCAACAGTAATAAAAATATTAAGATTGGGACTCATAATTACCAAATAATTGATAAAATTGATAAGCAAGATCTTTTTTATCTTACAATTCATCAAGATTCAGAAATTAAGCCACCCAATTACAAAAAAATATTTTTTGATTGGATGGAAATGAATGAAGAAATACTAAATCGTCCCATATCGAATCTGGAACTTTGGTTCTTTCCAGAATTTGTGTTACTTTATAATGCATATAAAATGAAACCGTGGATTATACCAAGCAAATTACTTCTTTTAAATTTTAATAAAAATGAAAATTCTAGTGAAAATAAAAAGATCAATGGAAAGCAAAAAGGGAATTTTTTTAGCCCATCGAATGAAAAGTTTCAATTAAAGAATCAAAATCAAGAAGAAAAAGAACCCGCAGATCAAGGAGATCTTGAATCAGATGCACAAAACCAAGAAAATCTTGGATCCGTTCTCTCAAACCAAAAAAAAGATATTCAAGAAGATTATGCGGAATCGGCCATGAAAAAAGGTAAAAAGAAAAAACAATACAAGAGCAAGACGAAAGCAGAACTGGATTTCTTCCTGAAACGTTATTTGCTTTTTCAATTGAGATGGGACGATGCTTTGAATCAAAGAATGATCAATAATATCAAGGTATATTGTCTCCTGCTTAGACTGCGAAATCCCAGAAAAATTACTATATCCTCTATTCAAAGAAGAGAAATAAGTCTAGATATAATGATGATTCAGAAGAATTTAACTCCTACAGAATTGATTAAAAAAGGGGTATTTATTATCGAACCCGTTCGTCTGTCTATAAAAAATGATGGAAAATTTATTATGTATCAAACCATAGGTATTTCATTGGTTCATAAGAGTAAGCACCAAAGTAATCAAAGATACCGAGAACAAAGATATGTTGATAAGAATAATTTTGATGAATCCACTCGAAGACATCAAAGAATAACGGAAAATAGAGATAAAAATGATTATGATTTGCTTGTTCCTGAAAATATTTTCTCGTCTAGACGTCGTAGAGAATTTAGAATTCTAATTTCTTTCAATTCAAAGAATAGGAATGGTGTGGATAAAAATCCAGTATTTTGCAACGAAAATAACATAAAAAACTGGGGTCAATTTTTTGATGAAAGTAAACATCTTGATAGAGATAAAAATGAATTAATTAAATTAAAGTTCTTTCTTTGGCCTAATTATCGATTAGAAGATTTAGCTTGTATGAATCGCTATTGGTTTGATACCAATAATGGCAGCCGTTTCAGTATGTTAAGGATATATATGTATCCGCGATCAAAAATCCGTTGATGAAAAATTTTTCATCTATATTCTGTACCAGATATGGTATATGAAAGCAAACAGTTGCACATATGCCCTGTCTTACATCCCAGTTTCATATATGA